TTGAATTCAAAAAATCGGGCGAGCTTTTCATCATATGTTTATTTTCCTCATATTGAGGAAAGTTTTTTCCTTAGAAAAAGCTTACGTCCCATATTGAATTTTCAACGACGCATTTTGAATCGAAATGTGAAAGAACCCATATTTCTTTTCTCTTATTCCTTATTCTTTAAATAAAGTAGCCCAATTATTAAAATTCTATGTGAATCTCTAAATTTCTAACCAAGAGGGAGTTATTGGTACTATAATTGAATTCAATTAAGGGGATTAAGTCTCTTCTTAATACTGGGTTAGGGTAGGGTAAAAAAAAAGGAGCAAAGACTTAATCTATACTTGTTTGTCTTTGTACCTAGACAAGATAGTCAGCATCCCGAAAAAGAAAAAGGACCCTCCTTTTTTATGATTTATTATTCCCATCGAATTCGGGGAGTAGATATAAGTTAATCAGAAACGGAAGGGATTAAGTTCAATATCTGCGTCTGTCCGAATCTTTTTAATAAAGAATCAAGTTATATATGGAATCGATGTATTTTATTTGAACTTTCTTTTTAGGTATTTCATCTTTGGCTTTAATGAATAATTGTAAATCTATGGAAGGATTGAGACAGGGGTGATTCATATATTTTATTCACTTTACTTTTTACTTTATGACAAGATTATAGAAAGATTAGTGAATCTCAAGTCAAACAAAATACAAAAATACGTAGATAAAATAAGGAAATGCATAGCTTATATGTATATATTGTTATCGCTCTATTTCAGTGACATTCGTTTTTCTTTGTAAAAAAAGAATTTTTTATTGTTCGATCTATCTATCTATTTTAAATCATTGATTCAATTTCAAAAGAAATAGAAATGGATCTCTTTTATCATGATCAAGGTTGGTTGGTTTTTTTTTACTGTAAAACTTTATTCAAAAAATGATAAAAAATGATATTTAAAGTAGGAAACTAAATTATAAATTCAATATTTTTAATGATTCCTTATTTAATGATTCCTTATAAGTTAAGTCTTTGGTACTTAAAAAGTGTGAGATTAGTGAATCTATCCTATTGAGTTACTTGAAGACGTAGATATTCAAAAAGAACTCATTTATTTGTTTTGTTTTTTATTTATAATATTATTATATATATATTCTTTTTAGTTTTTATTTTATATTATATAATAATACAAAATAAAAAAAATCTTATATAATTAAATATTTATACAATAAAAAAAATATATGGGGTTAAGGTAAATTCTTGCGAAAACCTCTTCAGAAAAATATATATCCGTCTATATAGAATAATTATATAGAATAATAAAGTAGAGATTACTATGTACCGACTGAACCGATGATTATTCATGATTCTATAATTGAATCAATTGCATACCGACTCGAAATTAGAGAAATGTTATGGTAAAACTTCGTTTGAAACGATGTGGTAGAAAGCAACGTGCGACTTGAAGGACACGATCCGTTGTGGATTCTTACATCCACCATTTTATATAGGAATGAAGGTGCTCTTGGCTCGACATCGTTTGTTCTGTTCCACTCGAACCTCTCTTTCTTTTTTTGTTGGGTTGGAATGGAAATAGTCCATGATGGAGCTCGAGTAGAAAGTATTGATTCATTTCTCAAGGGCAAGGATCTAGGGTTAATTCCAATCAATAAATTGGAACAACTTCGTAAGTATATCTTCGATAGAGAAATCGAAAGGATTCCAAGTTTCCAACCCAAAAGGAAATTTTAATTTTCTTGGAAGTGATAAAACTCTTTCGATACAAAGTGTATCGCGTGGGAATCAACCGTTTGTATGATTCTTTGATAGAAGGAAATCACAAAAAAGGGTATGTTGCTGCCATTTTGAAAGGATTAAGAATCACCGAAGTTATGTCTAAACCCAATGATTTAAAACAAAGAAAAGATAAAGGATCCCAGAACAAGGAAATACCCTTTCAATTGACTCAATAACTCGACCCGAATAAAAATCCAAATAAATTTTAAACGAGACAAACAAAAAGGAAAGGGGTTTAAAGACCACTCAATAAATCAATAAATGAAATGCCTAAAGATTTTCCCTTGAGCTATTTGAGAGTTCTCCAACTTGAGTTATGAGTACTAATGATTTTTTTTCTTTTTCAGGAAGAAAGAAAAAGGGGATTTAAAGCATAATCGAATTGCTTTGATCATTTTATAGACCCATTTGCCATTGTAATTTTATACAGAAATAGAACTTCAAATCATTTTTTCTCGAGCCGTACGAAGAGAAAACTTCCCGTACGTTTCTAAGGGGGGTATTATTCATCTACATCTATCCCAATGAGCCGTCTATCGAATCGTTGCAATTGATGTTCGATCCCGAAGAGAAGGAAGAGATCTTCGAAAGGTGGGTTTTTATGATCCGATAAAGAATCAAACTTATTTAAACGTTCCTGCTATTCTATATTTCCTTGAAAAGGGTGCTCAACCTACAGAAACTGTTCAGGATATTTTAAATAAGGCGGAGGTTTTTAAGGAATT